GCTAGCGTAGCTTAACTAAAGCATAACACTGAAGATGTTAAGATGAACCCTAGAAAGTTCCTCAAGCACAAAGGCTTGGTCCTGACTTTATTATCAACTTTAGCCAAACTTACACATGCAAGTATCCGCACCCCTGTGAGAATGCCCTAATAGTTCCCCGCCCGGGAACAAGGAGCTGGTATCAGGCACAACCCTATTGAGCCCACGACACCTTGCTTAGCCACACCCTCAAGGGAGCTCAGCAGTGATAGACATTAAGCCATAAGTGAAAACTTGACTTAGTTAAAGCTAAGAGGGCCGGTAAAACTCGTGCCAGCCACCGCGGTTATACGAGAGGCCCAAGTTGACAAACACCGGCGTAAAGCGTGGTTAAGTTAAAAATCATACTAAAGCCAAACATCTTCAAGACTGTTATACGTAACCGAAGATAGGAAGTTCAACCACGAAAGTCGCTTTATCTGATCTGAATCCACGAAAGCTAAGGAACAAACTGGGATTAGATACCCCACTATGCCTAGCCCTAAACATTGATAGTACAATACACCCACTATCCGCCCGGGTACTACGAGCAATAGCTTAAAACCCAAAGGACTTGGCGGTGCTTTAGATCCACCTAGAGGAGCCTGTTCTAGAACCGATAACCCCCGTTCAACCTCACCCTTCCTTGTTTTACCCGCCTATATACCGCCGTCGTCAGCTTACCCTGTGAGGGACTAATAGTAAGCAGAACTGGTACAACCTAAAACGTCAGGTCGAGGTGTAGCGTATGGAGGGGGAAGAAATGGGCTACATTCGCTACCACAGCGAACACGAATGATGCACTGAAATACACATCTGAAGGAGGATTTAGCAGTAAGCTGGAAATAGAGCGTCCCGCTGAAACTGGCCCTGAAGCGCGCACACACCGCCCGTCACTCTCCCCAAAAGCCCCAATCAGTTAACTAAAACCTAATAATCAAAAAGGGGAGGCAAGTCGTAACATGGTAAGTGTACCGGAAGGTGCACTTGGTAAAATCAGAGCGTGGCTAAGATAGAAAAGCATCTCCCTTACACTGAGAAGTCACCCGTGCAAGCCGGGTCGCCCTGATGCCCAACAGCTAGCCCACCTAAGCAAACACAACAAACCCCCATTAATAACCCCTAAGTACCCTAGTATTTAAATTAAACAAACCATTTTTCCCCCTTAGTATAGGCGATAGAAAAGGACAAACGGCGCAATAGAGAGAGTACCGCAAGGGAACGCTGAAAGAGAAATGAAACAACCCAGTGAAGCCTTAAAAAGCAGAGATTAAAGCTCGTACCTTTTGCATCATGATTTAGCAAGTGTACCTCAAGCAAAGCGAACTTTAGTTTGACGTCCCGAAACTACGTGAGCTACTCCAAGACAGCCTATTAATAGGGCGTACCCGTCTCTGTAGCAAAAGAGTGGGGAGAGCTTTGAGTAGAGGTGACAAACCTACCGAACCTAGTTATAGCTGGTTGTCCAAGAAATGAATAGAAGTTCAGCCTCTTGGCTTCTCTTTTCACACTAGTTTAACCCCTATTGATGCCTTAAAGAAACCAAGAGAGTTAGTCAAAGGGGGTACAGCCCCTTTGAATCAAGACACAACTTTATTAGGCGGGTAAAGATCATAATAACCAAAGTTAAGTGTTCTGGTGGGCCTAAAAGCAGCCATCCCTTTAGAAAGCGTTAAAGCTCGGACATACAACCCCACCTTCTTATTCTGATCACCTAATCTTACCCCCCTAACCGTACTGGACCATCCCATGCCCCCATGGGAGCGACTATGCTAATATGAGTAATAAGAGAGCCAAAGACTCTCTCCCTGCACACATGTACATCGGAACGGACACCCCACCGACCATTAACGGCCCCAAACAAAAGAGGGCAGTAGAGAACAAACCAAACAACCAGAAGAACCTCAAACAATAAACCGTTAACCCCACACAGGTGTGCCCCCAGGGAAAGACTAAAAGAAAGAGAAGGAACTCGGCAAACATATAAGCCTCGCCTGTTTACCAAAAACATCGCCTCTTGTAAAATCAAAAATAAGAGGTCCCGCCTGCCCTGTGACTATTTGTTTAACGGCCGCGGTATTTTGACCGTGCGAAGGTAGCGCAATCACTTGTCTTTTAAATGAAGGCCCGTATGAATGGCATAACGAGGGCTTAACTGTCTCCTCTTTCCAGTCAATGAAGTTGATCTTCCCGTGCAGAAGCGGGAATATAATCATAAGACGAGAAGACCCTATGGAGCTTTAGACACGAAAGCAGCCCACGTTAAGCACCCCCAATAAAGGACTAAACCAAGTGGACCCTACCCTAATGTCTTTGGTTGGGGCGACCGCGGGGAATTAAAGAACCCCCACGTGGAATGGGAGCACTTTTCCTACAACTGAGAGCTACAGCTCTAGAAAACAGAATTTCTGACCAACAAGATCCGGCAATGCCGATCAACGGACCGAGTTACCCTAGGGATAACAGCGCAATCCTCTTTTAGAGCCCATATCGACAAGGGGGTTTACGACCTCGATGTTGGATCAGGACATCCTAATGGTGCAGCCGCTATTAAGGGTTCGTTTGTTCAACGATTAAAGTCCTACGTGATCTGAGTTCAGACCGGAGTAATCCAGGTCAGTTTCTATCTATGCTATGCTCTTTTCTAGTACGAAAGGACCGAAAAGAAGAGGCCCATGCCAAAGGCACGCCTCCCCCTCACCTGGTGAAGTCAACTAAAGTAGGCAATAGGGCATACCCCTGTGCCTAAGAGAAAGGCATGTTAAGGTGGCAGAGCCCGGTAATTGCAAAAGACCTAAGCCCTTTCAACAGAGGTTCAAGTCCTCTCCTCAACTATGATATCCCCCCTCATTACACACATTATTAACCCCCTCACTTTTATTGTACCGGTTCTTTTAGCCGTCGCTTTTCTTACCCTCCTTGAACGAAAAGTTCTTGGATATATACAACTACGAAAAGGCCCAAACGTAGTAGGGCCCTACGGGCTCCTACAACCCATCGCCGACGGCCTTAAACTCTTTACCAAGGAACCTATTCGTCCTTCCACCTCCTCCCCCGTGCTGTTCCTCCTTGCTCCCATACTAGCGCTTACCCTAGCCCTCACTCTCTGGGCCCCTATACCCCTTCCATACCCTGTGTTTGACCTTAACCTTGGTATCTTGTTCATCCTAGCCCTCTCCAGTCTTGCAGTTTACTCAATCTTAGGCTCCGGCTGAGCATCTAATTCAAAATACGCTTTAATCGGGGCCCTTCGGGCAGTAGCCCAAACTATCTCCTACGAAGTTAGCCTTGGACTAATTCTGCTCAATATCATTATTTTTACAGGCGGTTTTACACTTCAAACATTTAACATCGCCCAAGAAAGTGTCTGACTAATCCTCCCCGCCTGACCCCTTGCCGCCATGTGATATATCTCCACCCTCGCTGAGACAAACCGTGCCCCCTTCGACCTCACAGAGGGAGAATCTGAGCTAGTATCCGGCTTTAATGTAGAGTATGCAGGTGGACCTTTTGCCCTCTTTTTTCTGGCAGAATACGCCAACATCTTACTAATAAACACACTCTCGGCCACCCTCTTCTTAGGAGCCTCTCACATCCCCTCAATCCCCGAGCTCACAGCCGTCAACCTGATAACCAAAGCAGCCCTTCTTTCAGTTCTGTTCCTTTGAGTCCGGGCCTCATACCCCCGATTTCGGTATGACCAACTCATGCATCTTATCTGAAAAAACTTCCTACCCCTCACCCTTGCCCTGGTCATCTGACACCTAGCCCTCCCTATTGCCTTTACCGGGCTACCTCCCCAACTATAACCCCCGGAGCTGTGCCTGAAGAAAAGGGCCACTTTGATAGAGTGACTCATGGGGGTTAGAGTCCCCCCAACTCCTTAGAAAGAAGGGGTTCGAACCCTACCTAAAGAGATCAAAACTCTTAGTGCTTCCACTACACCACTTCCTAGTAAGGTCAGCTAAATTAAGCTCTTGGGCCCATACCCCAAATATGTTGGTTAAACTCCTTCCTTTACTAATGAACCCCTACATCTTATCCACCCTTCTATTTGGGCTGGGTCTAGGAACCACCATTACTTTTGCTAGTTCTCACTGACTACTCGCCTGAATAGGCCTCGAAATGAACACGCTAGCCATTATCCCATTAATAGCACAACACCACCACCCTCGAGCCGTTGAAGCTACAACTAAATACTTCCTAACACAAGCAACTGGAGCTGCAATACTACTCTTTGCAAGTACCACCAACGCCTGACTCACCGGACAGTGAGACATTCAACAGATATCACATCCACTCCCTGTCACACTAATCACCCTCGCCCTAGCCCTAAAAGTAGGCCTCGCCCCTCTACACTCTTGACTGCCCGAAGTCCTACAAGGGTTAGACCTTACCACCGGACTTATCCTGTCTACTTGACAAAAATTAGCACCTTTCGCCCTCCTTTTACAAATCCAACCTGCTAACTCAACCCTTCTTATTGCACTAGGACTTGCATCCACCCTTGTTGGAGGCTGAGGAGGCTTAAATCAAACACAACTGCGCAAAATTCTTGCTTACTCATCAATTGCACATCTTGGGTGAATAATGCTAATTATTCAATTCTCCCCTTCTTTAACCCTCCTTACTCTTCTCACATACCTTATCATAACATTCTCAACATTTCTTGTATTTAAACTTAACAACTCCACAAGCATTAACGCTCTCGCTACCTCCTGAGCAAAAACCCCAGCCCTTACATCTTTAACCCCCTTAATCCTCTTGTCCCTTGGGGGCCTCCCCCCACTCACAGGGTTTATACCAAAATGATTAATTTTACAAGAGCTAACCAAACAAGACCTCGCCACTACCGCCACCCTTGCCGCACTCACCGCCCTTCTTAGCCTGTACTTCTACCTACGCCTATCGTACGCTATGGCCCTAACTATGTCCCCCAACAACACAGCTGGCACAACCCCCTGGCGCTTCCCATCATCACAAAACACCTTGCCCCTTGCCATTTCAACAACAGCAACCTTACTGTTGCTCCCCCTCACCCCCGCTGCAACAGCACTCTTGACCCTTTAGAGACTTAGGCTAATAGAAGACCAGGGGCCTTCAAAGCCCCCAGTGAGGGTGAGAATCCCCCAGTCCCTGTTAAGACTTGCGGGATATTATCCCACATCTCCTGCATGCAAAGCAGACACTTTAATTAAGCTAAAGCCTTTCTAGATGGGTAGGCCTCGATCCTACAAACTCTTAGTTAACAGCTAAACGCTCAAACCAGCGGGCATCCACCTACCTTTCCCTCGCCTGTCGTACGAGTAGAGGCGAGGGAAAGCCCCAGCAGGAGTTAGTCTGCCTCTTAAGATTTGCAATCTTATATGTTGAACACCTTGGGGCTTGGTAAGAAGAGGGCTCAAACCTCTGTTTATGGGTCTACAATCCACCGCTTAAAACTCAGCCATCCTACCTGTGGCCATCACACGATGATTCTTCTCGACTAATCACAAAGACATTGGCACCCTATATCTAGTATTTGGTGCTTGAGCCGGAATAGTAGGCACAGCTTTAAGCCTCCTAATTCGAGCAGAACTAAGCCAACCCGGCGCCCTTTTGGGGGACGACCAGATTTATAATGTAATTGTTACAGCCCATGCTTTCGTAATAATTTTCTTTATAGTAATGCCAATTATAATTGGAGGTTTCGGGAACTGGCTAGTTCCCCTAATGATCGGCGCTCCTGATATGGCCTTTCCTCGAATGAATAACATAAGCTTTTGACTCCTTCCCCCATCTTTTTTACTTCTCCTTGCCTCTTCGGGGGTCGAAGCAGGTGCCGGAACCGGATGAACAGTCTACCCGCCCCTCGCCGGAAACCTAGCCCACGCAGGAGCCTCTGTTGACCTAACAATCTTCTCCCTTCACCTAGCAGGTATCTCCTCTATTCTTGGGGCAATCAACTTTATCACAACTATCATCAATATGAAACCCCCTGCCATTTCACAATACCAGACCCCGCTCTTCGTATGGTCTGTCCTTATTACTGCTGTCCTACTGCTTCTTTCTCTCCCCGTACTTGCCGCCGGCATCACAATGCTCCTGACAGACCGAAACCTTAACACCACCTTCTTTGACCCTGCCGGAGGGGGAGACCCAATCCTTTACCAACACCTCTTTTGATTCTTTGGCCACCCGGAAGTCTACATTCTTATTTTACCAGGGTTCGGTATAGTGTCCCACATCGTTGCCTACTACTCAGGTAAAAAAGAACCTTTTGGGTATATGGGCATGGTATGAGCCATGATGGCTATTGGCCTTCTAGGCTTTATCGTGTGGGCTCATCACATATTTACAGTCGGAATAGATGTAGACACCCGTGCTTACTTTACTTCCGCTACAATAATCATCGCCATCCCAACGGGCGTTAAAGTGTTCAGCTGACTTGCTACTCTTCACGGCGGCTCTATTAAATGAGAGACCCCTCTTTTATGAGCTCTTGGCTTCATCTTCCTCTTCACAGTTGGAGGATTAACCGGCATTGTCCTTGCCAACTCCTCCCTAGACATTGTGCTACACGACACCTACTACGTAGTTGCTCACTTCCATTACGTCCTATCCATAGGTGCGGTCTTTGCTATCGTTGCAGGCTTCGTTCACTGGTTCCCTCTTTTCTCAGGGTACACCCTCCACAGCACCTGAACAAAAATCCACTTCGGAGTAATGTTCCTTGGAGTTAACCTCACCTTCTTCCCACAACACTTCCTAGGCTTAGCTGGAATACCCCGACGGTACTCAGACTACCCAGACGCCTACACCCTATGAAACACTGTCTCTTCAATCGGCTCACTGATCTCCCTCGTAGCAGTAATTATGTTCCTATTTATTATTTGAGAAGCTTTCGCTGCCAAACGTGAAGTCCTGGCCGTAGAACTTACAACAACCAATGTAGAATGACTACACGGCTGCCCTCCCCCTTACCACACATTCGAGGAGCCTGCATTTGTTCTAGTTCAATCAAACTAACGAGAAAGGGAGGAGTCGAACCCCCATATGCTGGTTTCAAGCCAACCACATAACCGCTCTGTCACTTTCTTTATAAGACGCTAGTAAAACGGTACATTACACCGCCTTGTCAAGGCAGAATTGTGGGTTAAAGTCCTGCGTGTCTTAGCCCCCCCCCCCCAATGGCCCATCCCTCTCAATTAGGATTTCAAGATGCAGCTTCACCTGTTATAGAAGAACTTCTTCATTTTCATGATCACGCCTTAATAATCGTCTTTCTAATCAGCACTCTAGTCCTTTACATTATTGTGGCAATAGTCTCTACGAAACTAACCAACAAATACATCTTAGACTCCCAAGAAATTGAAATTATCTGAACCCTTCTCCCAGCAATTATCCTCGTTCTTATCGCTCTTCCCTCCCTACGCATTCTTTACCTTATGGACGAAATCAACAGCCCGCTTCTCACAATCAAAGCCGTCGGCCATCAATGATACTGAAGCTACGAATACACAGACTACGAAGACCTTGGGTTCGACGCTTACATAATCCCCACTCAAGATTTAACCCCCGGCCAATTCCGACTCTTAGAAGCAGACCACCGTATAGTAATCCCAGTAGAATCCCCTATCCGAGTACTAGTCTCTGCTGATGACGTCCTTCACTCCTGGGCAGTCCCAGCCCTTGGAATTAAAATGGATGCAGTCCCCGGCCGACTTAACCAAACAGCTTTCATTGCATCCCGCCCCGGCATCTTCTATGGACAATGTTCCGAAATCTGCGGGGCTAACCACAGCTTTATGCCCATCGTAGTGGAAGCAGTCCCTCTAGAACACTTTGAAAACTGATCATCACGAATACTTGAAGACGCCTCGCTAAGAAGCTAAATAGGAAACAGCGTTAGCCTTTTAAGCTAAAGATTGGTGACTCCCAACCACCCCTAGCGACATGCCTCAACTCAATCCCGCACCTTGATTTGCTATCCTAGTCTTCTCGTGATTAGTTTTCCTCGCCATTATCCCCCCAAAAGTAATAGCTCACACCTTCCCAAACGAACCAACGCTCCAAAGCGCCGAAAAACTAAAAACAGAATCCTGAACCTGACCATGACAGTAAGCCTCTTCGACCAATTTATGAGCCCCACACTCCTAGGAATACCCCTAATCGCCCTCGCCATCACCCTTCCTTGAGTTATGTACCCCGCCCCTACAACCCGGTGGTTAAATAGCCGCTTCTTAGCCCTTCAAGGCTGATTTATCAACCGCTTTACCCAACAACTTCTTCTCCCCTTAAGCCTGGGCGGTCACAAATGAGCAGCCCTCCTAACCTCTCTTATGATCTTTCTTATTACCATGAATATGTTAGGCCTACTTCCCTACACTTTTACCCCCACTACACAACTTTCCCTAAACCTAGGCCTTGCAATACCCCTTTGACTAGCCACCGTCATTATTGGAATACGAAACCAACCAACACATGCCCTAGGGCACCTCCTACCAGAAGGCACCCCAGGCCCCCTCATCCCTGTTCTTATCGTTATCGAAACAATTAGTCTATTTATTCGACCCCTCGCACTAGGTGTACGACTTACCGCCAACCTTACCGCCGGTCACCTTTTAATTCAACTTATTTCAACCGCCGCCTTTGTCCTTCTATCCTCAATACCCGCTGTAGCCCTCCTAACCTCTACAGTCCTGGTACTCCTAACCCTTCTTGAAGTTGCTGTTGCCATGATCCAAGCCTACGTATTTGTTCTTCTTTTAACCCTTTACCTTCAAGAAAACATCTAATGGCCCATCAAGCACACGCATACCACATAGTTGACCCCAGCCCTTGACCTCTAACAGGGGCAATTGCTGCCCTACTGATAACATCAGGCTTAGCAACCTGGTTCCACTTCCAGTCTACAACCCTTATAACCCTTGGAACAGCCCTCCTTCTTCTTACCATATTCCAATGATGACGAGACATCGTACGAGAAGGCACTTTCCAAGGCCACCATACACCTCCGGTCCAAAAAGGACTCCGTTACGGCATGATCCTATTTATTACCTCAGAAGTATTTTTCTTCTTAGGCTTCTTTTGAGCCTTCTACCATGCAAGCCTCGCACCCACCCCCGAGCTAGGGGGCTGCTGACCCCCTACGGGCATTACACCCCTTGACCCCTTTGAAGTCCCACTCCTCAATACGGCTGTTCTTCTTGCCTCTGGAGTTACAGTCACATGAGCTCACCACAGCATCATAGAAGGTGAACGAAAACAAGCAGTCCAATCCCTCGCATTAACCATTCTCCTCGGATTTTACTTTACATTCCTACAAGGCTTGGAGTACTACGAAGCCCCCTTTACAATCGCAGATGGCGTGTATGGCTCTACCTTCTTTGTGGCCACCGGATTCCACGGACTCCACGTAATCATCGGCTCCACATTTTTAGCCGTCTGTTTAATTCGACAGATTCTACACCACTTCACATCTGAACACCACTTCGGGTTTGAAGCAGCCGCCTGATATTGACATTTCGTAGATGTTGTATGACTATTCCTCTATATCTCAATCTACTGATGAGGATCTTAATCTTTCTAGTACTAAATGTTAGTATAAGTGACTTCCAATCACCCGGTCTTGGTTAAAGCCCAAGGAAAGATAATGAACCTAGTCGCAACTGTAATTACTATTGCTACCCTCCTTTCGATTGCTCTAGCCCTTGTCTCCTTCTGGCTCCCTCAAATAGCCCCTGACCACGAAAAACTCTCCCCCTATGAATGCGGTTTTGACCCGGTAGGGTCTGCTCGTCTACCTTTCTCCCTCCGGTTTTTTCTAGTTGCTATCCTCTTTTTGCTCTTTGACCTAGAAATTGCCCTGCTCCTCCCCCTGCCTTGAGGGGACCAATTAACAGCACCTTTAATAACATTTCTATGGGCCACAGCCGTTCTCATACTCCTCACCCTAGGCCTAATTTACGAATGACTTCAAGGCGGCTTGGAGTGAGCCGAATAGGCAGTTAGTTTAAAAAAAACCTTTGATTTCGGCTCAAAAACTTGTGGTTAAAGTCCATAATTGCCTAATGACCCCTGTTCACTTTGCCTTCTCATCGGCTTTCCTACTAGGCCTTACTGGCCTGGCCTTCCACCGAACCCACCTACTCTCAGCCCTTCTGTGCTTAGAAGGTATAATACTCTCTTTATTTATTGCCCTCTCCCTTTGAACCTTACAACTAGGGGCCACAAACTTCTCCGCAGCCCCAATGCTCCTACTAGCATTTTCGGCTTGTGAAGCAAGCGCAGGCCTAGCCCTGCTGGTAGCCACAGCCCGCACCCATGGTACCGACCGTCTTCAAAGCCTAAACCTCCTCCAATGCTAAAAGTTTTGATCCCTACCCTAATGCTTGTCCCCACCACTTGAATAGCTCCTAGCAAATGGCTTTGACCTACCACACTTATGCACAGCCTTCTAATCGCTCTAACCAGCTTCCTCTGACTCTTAAATACGGCAGAGACCGGCTGAACTAGCCTCAACTTTTATATAGCCACTGACTCTCTCTCCACCCCACTTCTAGTCCTTACTTGCTGGTTACTACCCCTCATAATCCTAGCAAGCCAAAACCATACAGCATCTGAACCTCTCAACCGGCAACGAATATACCTCACCCTTCTAACATCCCTTCAAATCTTTCTCATCCTAGCTTTCGGGGCCACCGAGATCATTATATTTTATGTAATATTTGAAGCTACCCTCATCCCAACCCTTATCCTTATTACCCGCTGAGGAAACCAAACCGAACGCCTAAATGCAGGCATTTATTTTCTCTTTTATACCCTTGCCGGGTCCCTCCCCCTCCTTGTTGCCCTCCTCCTTCTTCAAAACAGCACTGGCACCCTCTCACTTCTAACAATCCAGTACTCCAACCCAATAGAACTTTCCTCTTATGCCCACAAGCTGTGGTGGGCCGGCTGCCTTCTTGCATTTCTTGTAAAAATACCACTCTACGGGGTACACCTGTGACTACCAAAAGCACATGTTGAGGCCCCAGTCGCAGGCTCAATAATCCTGGCTGCTGTGCTCCTAAAACTCGGAGGTTACGGAATAATACGAATGGTGGTAATACTTGAACCTCTCACTAAAGAACTCAGCTACCCTTTTATTGTATTCGCTTTATGGGGGGTTATTATGACTGGGTCAATTTGTCTTCGTCAAACGGACCTAAAATCCCTTATTGCTTACTCCTCTGTTAGCCACATGGGCTTAGTTGTAGGAGGCATCCTAATTCAAACCCCTTGAGGATTCTCCGGAGCCCTTATCCTCATAATTGCCCACGGACTGGCATCCTCTGCACTCTTTTGTCTTGCCAACACAAGCTATGAACGAACACATAGCCGAACAATACTGCTAGCCCGAGGACTTCAAATGGTCCTCCCCCTCATAACGGCCTGATGGTTTATTGCTAGCCTAGCCAATCTAGCTCTCCCTCCCCTTCCCAATCTAATAGGGGAACTAATGATCATTACTTCTCTGTTCAACTGATCTTGATGAACTATCGTCTTAACCGGGGCCGGCACATTAATTACAGCAAGCTACTCCCTCTACATATTCCTCATGTCACAACGGGGACCCCTTCCAGCTCACATTATTGCCCTAGACCCCTCCCACACACGAGAACACCTGCTCATGGCCCTACACCTCCTCCCCCTAGTTTTACTTATCCTAAAACCTGAGTTAATTTGAGGATGAGCCTCCTGTAGATATAGTTTAACCAAAACATTAGATTGTGATTCTAAAGACAAGGGTTAAAATCCCCTTATCCACCGAGAGAGGCTCGCTAGCAACGAAGACTGCTAATCTCCGCGACCTTGGTTGGACCCCAGGGCTCACTCGAAGTGCTCCTAAAGGATAACAGCTCATCCATTGGTCTTAGGAACCAAAAACTCTTGGTGCAAATCCAAGTAGCAGCTATGCATCCTACTTCACTAATAATAACTTCAAGTCTAATTATTATTTTTACACTATTAGCCTACCCCGTACTTTCAACATTAACCCCTCAAACCAAGACCCCAGACTGAACTACATCTCATGTTAAAACAGCAGTAAAGCTTGGGTTTTTCGTTAGCCTTCTACCCCTTTTCCTCTTTTTCAACGAAGGTGCCGAAACAATGGTAACCTCTTGAACTTGAATAAATACCACCTGTTTTGATATTAACATCAGCTTTAAATTCGACCTCTACTCTATTATCTTTACCCCCATTGCCCTCTATGTCACCTGATCAATTCTCGAGTTTGCATCTTGATATATGCATGCAGACCCCAACATAAACCGCTTTTTTAAATACCTTCTGATTTTTCTCATCGCCATGATTATCCTTGTTACAGCAAACAACATGTTCCAGCTGTTTATTGGCTGAGAAGGGGTGGGTATCATATCTTTCCTTCTCATTGGCTGATGGTACGGCCGAGCAGACGCTAATACCGCCGCCCTTCAAGCTGTAGTATACAACCGCGTAGGAGACATTGGACTAATTTTTGCCATAGCCTGAATAGCCATAAACCTTAACTCCTGAGAAATACAACAAGTCTTCATCACCTCTAAAGACTTCGATCTTACATTCCCCCTTTTGGGCCTAATCCTCGCCGCTACCGGCAAGTCCGCCCAATTTGGTCTCCATCCTTGGCTCCCTTCTGCCATAGAAGGTCCTACGCCGGTGTCTGCCCTACTACACTCCAGCACCATAGTTGTAGCTGGCATTTTTCTGCTAGTACGCATGAGCCCTTTGTTAGAAAACAACCAAACTGCTTTAACCACCTGCCTATGTCTGGGTGCCCTGACAACCCTTTTCACAGCCACCTGCGCACTCACTCAAAACGACATTAAAAAAATTGTTGCCTTCTCCACCTCCAGCCAACTAGGACTAATAATGGTTACCATCGGACTTAATCAACCCCAACTCGCTTTCCTACATATCTGTACCCACGCTTTCTTTAAAGCAATACTTTTCCTTTGTTCAGGCTCTGTCATCCATAGCCTGAACGACGAACAAGATATTCGTAAAATAGGGGGTATACACCACCTCACCCCTCTTACTTCCTCTTGTTTAACAATTGGAAGCCTGGCCCTTACCGGCACCCCCTTCTTAGCCGGATTCTTCTCAAAAGATGCCATCATTGAAGCCCTAAACACATCCCACCTAAACGCCTGAGCCCTCACTCTCACCCTCCTAGCTACCTCTTTCACTGCTATCTACAGCCTACGCGTAGTATACTTCGTTTCAATGGGCAACCCACGATTTAACTCCCTCTCTCCTATTAATGAAAACAACCCCTCCGTAATTAACCCCATCAAACGTTTAGCCTGAGGAAGCATTATTGCCGGACTCCTGATTACCTCAAGCATCACCCCCTTAAAAACCCCAATTATAACGATACCTCCCCTGCTTAAACTAGCCGCCCTCCTTGTTACAATTACAGGGCTCATCCTAGCCCTAGAACTAGCATCCCTCACAAGTAAACAGTATCAAACCACCCCAAACTTGACTACACACCGCTTCTCTAACATACTAGGATTTTTTCCAACAGTCATGCACCGTCTTACCCCTAAAATTAACCTAATTCTAGGCCAAACTATTGCTAGCCAGATAGTGGACCAAACGTGACTTGAAAAAACAGGCCCAAAAGCCATTGCCAACGCCAGTCTCCCTCTAATCACCACAACTAGCAACACCCAACAAGGCCTTATTAAAACCTACCTCTCCTTATTCCTCCTTACTCTTACCCTTACTATCCTTATTACTTCGTACTAAACAGCCCGCAGAGTCCCACGACTTAAACCCCGGGTTAGCTCCAACACCACAAACAACGTAAGCAAAAGCACCCAGGCGCTTAACACAAGCATGCCCCCTCCGGATGAGTACATAAGAGCCACCCCACCAATATCCCCTCGGAACACAGAAAAGTCCCCCAGCTCATCCGCAGGCACCCAGGACGCTTCATGCCACCCACCTCAAACAGCACTTGAAACCACCACCACTCCAACAACATATATTACTATGTATAATAAAACAGGACGACTTCCTCAGCTTTCCGGAAAAGGTTCAGCAGCCAAAGCTGCTGAATACGCAAACACTACTAATATTCCTCCCAAGTAAATCAAAAATAAGACTAAAGATAAGAAAGGACCACCGTACCCAACTAAAACCCCACACCCTATCCCCGCTACAACCACCAACCCTAAAGCAGCAAAATAGGGAGAAGGATTAGAAGCCACTGCTACTAAACCTAACACCAAGCCCAATAAGAACAAAGACATAATATAGGTCATAATTCCTGCCAGGAATTTAACCAGGACTAATGGCTTGAAAAACCACCGTTGTTATTCAACTACAAGAACCTTAATGGCCAGCCTACGAAAAACCCACCCCTTACTAAAAATCGCAAACAATGCACTAGTTGACCTTCCAGCCCCCTCAAATATTTCGGTATGATGAAACTTTGGTTCCCTCCTCGGTCTTTGCTTAATTATCCAAATCCTAACCGGGCTCTTCCTCGCCATACACTACACCTCTGACATCGCAACAGCCTTCTCATCAGTCGGCCACATCTGCCGAGATGTTAACTACGGATGACTTATCCGCAACCTCCACGCCAACGGTGCCTCTTTCTTCTTTATTTGCATCTATATGCACATCGGACGGGGCCTTTACTACGGCTCCTACCTCTATAAAGAAACTTGAAATATTGGGGTCGTCCTCCTGCTCCTTGTAATAATAACCGCTTTCGTAGGATACGTCCTCCCCTGAGGACAGATGTCCTTCTGAGGGGCCACTGTCATCACAAACCTTCTTTCTGCAGTTCCTTACATCGGCAACGCCCTGGTCCAATGAATCTGAGGAGGCTTCTCAGTAGACAACGCCACACTCACACGATTCTTTGCCTTTCACTTCCTCTTCCCCTTCGTAATTGCAGGTGCAACCCTCATCCATCTGCTCTTCCTACATGAAACTGGCTCAAACAACCCCCTTGGTTTAAACTCAGATGCAGACAAAATCTCTTTCCACCCTTACTTTTCTTACAAAGACCTGTTAGGCTTTGCAGCGCTCTTAATTGCCCTCACAGCCTTAGCACTCTTCTCCCCTAACCTCTTAGGAGACCCAGATAACTTTACCCCTGCCAACCCCCTGGTAACCCCTCCCCACATCAAGCCTGAATGATACTTCTTGTTTGCCTACGCCATCCTTCGCTCCATCCCCAACAAGCTTGGAGGCGTCCTAGCCCTCCTGGCATCCATCCTGGTGCTCATAGTAGTACCCATCCTCCACACATCAAAACAACGAGGCCTAACCTTTCGCCCCATGACCCAATTTCTATTTTGAACACTCATCGCAGACGTCGCCATTCTCACATGAATTGGAGGCATGCCCGTCGAACACCCCTTTATTATCATTGGCCAAATTGCATCTCTCCTATACTTCTTTCTTTTCTTAGCCCTATTCCCCCTAGCAGGCTGAATAGAAAACAAAGCCTTAGGATGAACTTGCAATAGTAGCTCAGCGCCAGAGCGCCGGTCTTGTAAACCGGACGCCGGAGGTTAAAATCCTCCCTACTGCTCAAAGAAAGGAGATTTTAACTCCTACCCCTAACTCCCAAAGCTAGGATTCTAAATTAAACTATTCCTTGGCGTATGTACTAATTTCAGTATATGTTTTATTTAATGTACATATATGTATAATCACCACGAATTTATATGAACCAAATCAATAGCATGTAAGGACATATATGTAATATCAACACATCTCGGTGTTCCACATTCATATATCAGCATAATACGAAGAGAAACATAAAGCATGTAGAGTTTTACTTAACATTTAACTAATTCAAGGATAGGCGAAATATAAGACCGGACTAAATACTCATTAGTTAAGTTATACGTTTCTCCACAACCCGTCAGATATCAGTATACGATGTAGTAAGAACCGACCATCAGTTGATTTCTTAATGCTAACGGTTATTGAAGGTGAGGGACAAGTATTCGTGGGGGTTTCACACAGTGCACTATTCCTGGCATTTGGTTCCTACTTCAGGGCCATTGATTGATGTTATTCCTCACACTTTCATCGACGCTGACATAAGTTAATGTTGGAGTACATCCCCGAGATGACCCAGCATGCCGGGCGTTCTCTCCAGCGAGCCAGGGGTTCTCTTTTTTTTTTTCCTTTCACTTGACATAACAGAGCGCACACGGTATTAACAGACAAGGTATGAGCATTTATCTCGCCCCCGCGAGATATATTTTGAGTGTTGGATAGATATTCTAAAAAGAACTGCATACTTGTATCTCAAGAGCATAAAGAGTGATTTCTTACTCGAAACATCCCTAAGATTACCCCTGGTTTCTTCGCGTAAAACCCCCCTACCCCCCTAAAACTCCTGGGATCACTAACACTCCTGAAAACCCCCCGGAAACAGGACAACCTCTAGAAGCTAAATTGGGGCGAAAAATGTGCTTATTTACATTATTAAAATGATGCATGT